ATCGATATTGAATCAATCGAACGCACTTCTAACACCTGTTCCACTTTTGGAAGACCTTGCGTTATATCACCAGATCTTGATTTTTCATATATAAATGTAACTAATGTATCGCCTTCGTAAAGGATTTCCCCATAATGTCCATGAACAGTTGCTCCTGGAGTAGCCAAATAAGGCTTAGCTGATCGTATTACCACAGAGTCAACTTGAACAATTAGAACTTGACCCGATTTTAAATGGGGTCCTTTTTTGGCTATACATACATTTTCACAAAGAAACTGCCCAAGACTAACGATTGGAGATGTCTCTTCACAATAATTGTAATGGAGAAAATACCAATTCAAATGGAATGGATTCAAAATGATGTTATTGCATGAATAGGGATTATAAATTTGACCATTTTCATCCAGTAAATAATATTTAAGTATTTGAAAAATCTGTTTGAAATTGTCAAGTTGCAAATAGTTAGTTACCAAGATCTGATTATGGGTTATTAAATGGGAAAATAAATCAAAATTATAAATTGGAAAACCTGTTCCTAACGGGCCCAACGAATTCCTAATTGGAATTAGGGGGTTCTTTTTGATTGATTCTTTTATCACATTGGGAGATTTTACATCGTTGAATGGGCCTATTCGAAAACAATTGGATGATGACAAAATTATCAAAGATTGAGATTCCTTATTTCGATTCAACAACGTATGGATAGTTCCTTGATTTGGATTAAGGGATTCTTTAATCCTTGCCTTGGAATAGGAATAAATGGAAGAAAATGGATTGACATTAGCGCGATCTGATCCATTCTCAGAGATCAATCCTGAACCCGACAGATCGTTCCTTTTTCCGGTATAAGAAATAGGTGACTTAGCTAAGTCGATTCTTAGAAAATATCTAAGCAAACCATTTGTCCTTATTTCAACAAAGGAAGCACAGGCCTTTTCGATTTTTTTGTCTTGGTCCCAATTCAACACTAAAGAAGTCCGAACTAATTGAATACTTGTGTCCCAAATTTCAAGAATTGGGTCGTAATAAAGGATATAATTGACAACTCGAAGTTGTAGATTATCACTTTCCTGCAAGAGATCCGGCGGGAAAAGTCTTCCTAAATTTATACCATCCGTTTTTTTATATGGGACTACAGGTTGAACCAAAACAAAATACTTTTTTTCATACCTGGAAAGTTTCATTCGTTGGATATAGAGCCAATTTTTCAATTTTTTGTATTCTTTGGAATTTGGTTTTCCCCCTCCTGGCGGTATCAATCGGAATGCCTTATTTGTCTTTCCAGGAAAATGGATATCTCCAGAAAAGATTATCAGTTTCATTTTTTCTGCTTTTTTCTTCACTCGGACCAATCCGCCTACCCGACTTCTTCTATTGAAAGTGATTTGTGTATCTGCCCCAATAATACTATTGTGCCGTACCATTATGGAAGAAGATTCGGCCAAAATGTGGACTTCCACGGGAATAAAAAAAAATGGATTTACTTCCTTTTGGTATTTTGGCCAAAATACCTTGACTCCTCGATACTCAATCAAATCCTCTTCGTTGACGATTGAATTTAGTTCTCTAGTCTCATATTTAGTAAGTCCCGAGCTCTTTCTTATATATCGAGGATCATCGAAATAAGCAAGAATACTATTTCTACGGAGAATACCATTTCTGGGGATTTCCATTGAGATACCTGAAGAAGGTATTAGTTGGTTCTCGCCTTCTTGAATCGATTCGAGTGGGATGATGAATCTATTTCTTCGCCTCTTTGCCAATAAATCAGAATTACCGTCGAGAATGGCCGGATATCTGAGATTACAACGACCCGTACATGTCATTCGATTCAGTTCTGAATAATCAGGAATCCTATCTCCTTTTTGATTTTTACCAGAAAAATACGAACTAAAAAATTTGTGTCTCACTTGATTATTAGTTACTGAGGGGTTAGCAATATATCTTGGCTTGACAGAAAGAGAATAAGCGTTCATTTGATCTTGATCCTTGTGGATCGAACAAGGGCCTAGACTGTATCTCCAGGGCTCCCCTAATAATATCCATAAATGACTTGTTTTTGGTAAGAGATGAATATTACCATATGTAAATTCAGGTGCATGGTACACATCAGTATTCCAGTGCATTTCGCCTTCTGAGTCAGAATAAATATGTTTTCGAACCTTCTCTTTCAAATTCAAAGTGGATGTTCTCGCGCGAATCTCAGCAATCACTTGTTCTGATTCTACATATTGATCGTTTTGAACTAAAAGAAAACTTTTGGGCGGAATACACACATTGTGTATAATATCTTCACTCTCAATAGTTACATACAAGTCTCTAGAACATAGAAAAGCAGGATGTCCATGACGTGTACGTGTCGGATGAACCAAATCCTCGTTGAATTTTATTTTTCCATTAGAAGGGGCTCGCACATGTTCTGCAGTACCCCCTGTAAATACTCCGCCGGTATGAAAAGTTCTTAATGTTAATTGAGTGCCCGGTTCTCCAATAGATTGACCTGCAATAATACCTACGGCTTCTCCCAATTCGACCAGGTCGTCATGAGCTGGACTCCGGCCATAACATAATTGACAAATCCAAGATGTACTCCTACAAGTAAAGGGGGTTCGAATAGAGATTGGTTGTGCTCTAAAAGTTATGAATCTACTGACAAGTCCAACCCCAATATCTTGATTTCTAGTAGCAATACATCGCGAACCTATATATATATCATCTGCTAATACACGGCCAATTAATGTTTGGATAAAAATCCTGTCCGCCATCATTCCATTTCGAGGACTTACAGAAATACCTCGAACGGTGCCACAATCTGTTCGACGTACAACAATGTGTTGAACTACTTCAACAAGTCTGCGCGTGAGATATCCTGCATCTGATGTTCGGATAGCGGTATCCACAACCCCTTTACGGGCTCCGTAGCAAGAAATAATGTATTCTGTTAAAGACAGTCCTTCGCGTAAATTGCTTTGAATGGGTAAATCAATCATTTGCCCTTGGGGATCCGACATTAATCCTCTCATACCTACTAATTGATGTACCTGAGATGCATTTCCTCTGGCTCCCGAAAAAGACATTATATGGACTGGATTAAAAGGATCGGTCATCCGAAAATTAGGATTCATTTCTTGTCGCAAATATTCACTTGTGGCATACCATATTTCGATCGATTGACGTAATTTTTCTACCGCGTGTACATTCCCATAATGATGGTGTTTTTCCAAAATAAAACTTTGTTGTTCAGCGTCTTGAACTAGCCATCTTTTAGAAGGTATTGTTAAAAGATCATCAATTCCTAATGAAATGGATGCGGCGGTAGCTTGTCGGAAACCCAGAGTCTTTACTTGATCCAGGATATGTGATGTATATCCTATTCCATAGTGATCAATAAATCGACTAATAAGCCGTTTCATGGCAGTTCCGTCTATCACTTTATTGTGAAAGACCTGAGTGGGCCGTTCTGCCATCAGTACCTCCATATTGCGCTGAGTAGAATTTGACAATGGGCTTGAGTCAGTGATTGGAAAACTTCCTTTTCTAGATCTTGATTCACGTAGAAATTCTGCACTTATGGTCCTAGTTAACCCGGAGAGACTCGAATTCCCGTTGGTAGCATAGAATTACAACAGCCCTGCCAAAACCCCTGTATGGCTTCTTCTATTTCTCGATAAAGGGAAATATGACCAAGAGTGGTTCGAATATATATATAAAGAATTTCTTTTTTTATACTTCGTACTATTAGATAGTGTCCATAAATCTCATAATAGGTCCCCACAGATTCATAGTGAATTTCGATGGGAGCTTCTCTTGCAGCAATAACGCGTTGATCTAGTCGCCACCGCAGCCACAAAGGACTACCTAAATTGATTCGTTTTTGCCGATAAGCTCCAATTGCATCATAGGGATTACAAAAAAAGGGTTCTTTTTTTTTTGTATACTTATAGTTATTATCTTCATTTTGATAGTTTCTACGATTACATGGATTATACCTATTTACACAAATACCCCGACGATTTCCACTCGTTAAGACATAGAGTCCACTAAGCATATCTTGAGTTGGTGCCGAAATCGGATCCCCAATAGTTGGAGACAAAAGATTCATATGAGAAAACATAAGTAAACGCGCCTCTGCTTGAGCCTCCAAAGATAAAGGCACATGAACAGCCATTTGATCCCCGTCAAAGTCTGCATTGAAGCCCTTACAAACTAATGGATGTAAACAAATAGCGCGCCCTTCCACTAAAACGGGGAGGAATGCCTGTATGCCTAATCTATGCAGAGTAGGCGCTCTATTCAGCAATACAGGATGGTCATCCAGAATTTCCTGAAGTATTTCCCATACAATCGGTTTTTTTTTCCGAATTTGACTCTTAGCAACTCCTATGTTCGAAGCAAGATGTTTTCTAATTAGGTCACGAATTACAAATGCCTGGAAAAGTTCTATTGCTATTTCGCGAGGCAATCCACATCGATGTAATGAAAGTGAAGGGCCCACGACAATCACGGACCGCCCTGAATAATCGACCCGTTTACCAAGCAGAGTCTCGCGAACTCTTCCTTCTTTGCCTTCAATTACATCTGAAAGCGACTTGTAAACTCTATTATGATCATCCCTCATTGGTTGTCCGCAGATTCCATTATCAAGAAGTGCATCCACGGCTTCTTGTAGCAATTTTTCCTGAGATATTATTAATTCTTCTGGCGTAGCTATACTTGTTGTTAATAGATCTGTAAGAGTATTATTCCGATAGATAATTCTTCTATAGATTTCATTAATATCCGAGGTCACTAGTTTATCCTCATCTATATGATAGATTGGTCTCAACTCAGGAGGAAGAACTGGTAATAGACACAAAACCATCCATTTTGGTTCTATATTTGTTCGAATAAAATGCTTAGCCAATTCCATGCGTCTAAGCAAAAAATCTTTTCTTCTTCCAACTTTTCGATCTTCCCATTCATTCCCTGTGGGTTCCTCTTCCTCCAATTCTTTCCATTCT